ATTAAGTTCCTTTTTTAATTGTAGCAAACAAATAGTTAGTTTATCAGAATCCAAGTAAAACTAATATGAATGGGGTTTCTTTGGTGACATAAGATCTAAATTGTAGAAAGGATCAAAAGTTGCGGATCTTTTTTATCTATATTCTTAATTACTAATTAAGTTAATTAAATGAAAATGATTAGAAGACGGGAGCAAAAGACGAATAAAATAAGAAAGGCGATTATCCTACATATCTTTTACATATCTTTCAGATGAATAAGTACATTCTTTCTATACTAACTTAGATATATACTTAGATCTATACTCATTAAAATTCGAAATTAATAGTTCATTTAAAAATTCAAACAATAATTAGAATTTCGAATTCTAATTAAGATAAGATAAGATATCTTTATAAATATAATTATAAATACAAATAACAGATACAAATCGTAAATTGAGGTATTCTTTATATGACAACTTTCGACTTTCCCTCTGTTTTGGTCCCTTTAGTAGGCCTAGTATTTCCGGCAATGGCAATGGCTTCTTTATCTCTTCATGTTCAAAAAAATAAGACTGTTTAGATCTGACAGGCGTAACTCTCCTCCATTTTTTTTTTTCAAAGCAAGACTTGTATCATAACGCAGATATCTATTTAGCGGAAGAAGGTCGAACAAAAAGTATGGGCTCTTAGGTTTGTAGAAAGATGATATGGTGGTAAAGGAATTCTATATATTTGAAAAAATATCAGGATCACCGAATGGCTGAACTGTAAAGTCGGTGTATCTAGATGTATATCGATGGGATCATACGAAGGGTCTGGTTTTATTTTAGATCTAACCAATTTGATAAATTACTTTTCTTTTACAGGTTCACGTCAAACGAGTACTAGTTGATGGGAGTTACTTCGGAAACAAAAAGAGTAAAGTCTAGGGTATTCTTTCAATTCCAATAAAACGAAACCAGATCAAGTATGAGTTGTCGATCAGAACATATATGGATACAACCTATAACGGGGTCGCGAAAAACAAGTAATTTCTGCTGGGCCATTATCCTTTTTTTAGGTTCATTAGGATTCTTATTGGTTGGAACTTCCAGTTATCTTGGGAGAAACTTGATCTCTTTATTTCCATCTCAGCAAATCCTTTTTTTTCCACAAGGGATTGTGATGTCTTTCTATGGGATCGCGGGTCTCTTCATTAGCTCCTATTTGTGGTGCACAATTTCGTGGAATGTAGGGGGTGGTTATGATCGATTCGATAGAAAAGAAGGAATGGTGTGTATTTTTCGTTGGGGATTCCCTGGAAAAAATCGCCGCATCTTCCTTCGATTTTTTATAAAGGATATTCAGTCCATCAGAATAGAAGTGAAAGAGGGTATTTATGCACGCCGTGTCCTTTATATGGATATCAGAGGCCAGGGGGCCATTCCCTTGACTCGTACTGATGAGAATGTTACTCCACGGGAAATTGAACAAAAAGCTGCCGAATTGGCCTATTTCTTGCGTGTACCCATTGAAGTATTTTGAGAAATTGGCTGAGAAAATGAATGCTTTATCAGCAGGAAGGAAAAACTAAAGAATCCCTCTTTTCTTTTCTATACCATAATCCATTTTATAATGATAACTAGTTCTGTATTAGTTTGCCACTACTTTTTGATCATCACAATATTCTTCAGAAAATTCCCTCCATTTTTTGATTCCGGACTCTGAGTAGTCAGTGACAATTTTTCAAAATTTAGGATATTTTGATATAATGATAGAAACGAATATTCATTACTTAAACAAAGCGGTTCATTCATCGAAAGGGGGATACTTGCTTTGAATTTGACCAATTGCGATATCCGGAAACAGTCTTTTTTGTTTATTATTTTAATTCGAAGTGGATTCTTAATCTATTTCTGTATTGTATTCTTTCTACATTCAAAGACTAACTTCAAAATCACAAATAAAAAACACAGTGAATAGATTCATAGGTTCCATACTTTGGAATAGAACTCATGCTTGAGAGAACTATTGGATCGCGTAAAGTCAACTAATGGGAACGGTTCATTAAAAATTACTAGACGAGATGCAAAAATGGCAAAAAAAAAAAATAAAGCATTCACTCCTCTTTTATATCTTGCATCTATAGTATGTTTGCCCTGGTGGATTTCTCTGTCATTTACTAAAAGTCTGGAATCTTGGGTTACTTATTGGTGGAATACTAGGAAATCTGACATTTTTTTGACTGAAAGTCAAGAAAAGAGTATTCTAGAAAAATTAATAGAATTAGAGGAAATCCTTCTCTTGGAGGAAATGATCAAGGAATACTCGGAAACACATCTACAAAACCTTCGTATAGGAATCCACAAAGAAACGCTCCAATTAATCAAGATACACAACGAGGATCGTATCCATACGATTTTGCACATCTCGACAAATATAATATGTTTCGTTATTCTAAGTGGTTTTTCTTTTTTGGGTAATGAAGAACTTGTTATTCTTAACTCTTGGGCTCAGGAATTCCTATATAACTTAAGTGACACAATAAAAGCTTTTTCGATTCTTTTATTAACAGATTTATGTATCGGATTCCATTCGCCCCACGGTTGGGACCTAATGATTGGCGTTGTCTACAAAGATTTTGGATTTGTTCATAATGATCAAATTATATCTGGTCTTGTTTCTACCTTTCCAGTAATTCTAGATACTATATTTAAATTTTTTATTTTTCGTTATTTAAATCGTGTTTCTCCGTCACTTGTAGTGATTTATCATTCAATGAATGATTAAAAAAGGACCTACTTAGTTCAATTAGAATGTTTCTTAACTTGTAGTTGTACATAAGCAAAGCAGGTAAAATAATAAGGATTCTCTCTTTTTCTACCCATCCCAAAGATTTATTCTATATATTTTTTGTACTATTAATATTATTTATTCTATTCCAGTAAAATTCTTCCAGTAAATAGCAGAATCGCGGATAGGGAACTAGATTAGCGACCTACCAAATTTATTGTAGACAGTTTCGGGATCAATGGTTGGACCATGCAAACTATAAAGACTTTTTATTGGATAAAAGAACAAATTACTCGATCCATTTCCGTATCGCTCATGATATATATCATAACTTGGCCATCCATTTCAAGTGCATATCCCATTTTTGCACAGCAGGGTTATGAAAATCCACGAGAAGCGACTGGGCGTATTGTATGTGCCAATTGCCATTTAGCTAATAAGCCCGTGGATATTGAAGTTCCCCAGGCAGTACTTCCAGATACTGTATTTGAAGCAGTTGTTCGAATCCCTTATGATATGCAACTAAAACAAGTTCTTGCTAATGGTAAAAAGGGCGCTTTGAATGTGGGGGCTGTTCTTATTTTACCGGAGGGTTTTGCATTAGCTCCTGCCGATCGGGTTTCCCCCGAGATGAAAGAAAAGATAGGCAATCTGTCTTTTCAGAGCTATCGCCCCAATCAACAAAATATTCTTGTGATAGGACCCGTTCCTGGTCAGAAATATAGTGAAATCACTTTTCCTATCCTTTCCCCCGACCCCGCTACTAAGAAAGAGATTCACTTCTTAAAATATCCTCTATACGTAGGCGGAAACAGGGGAAGGGGTCAGATTTATCCCGACGGGAGCAAAAGTAACAATACAGTTTATAATGCTACAGCAGCAGGTATAGTAGGTAAAATAATACGAAAAGAAAAAGGGGGTTATGAAATAACCATAGCGGATGCATCGGATGGACGTCAAGTGGTTGATATTATTCCTCCAGGGCCAGAACTTCTTGTTTCAGAGGGCGAATCTATCAAATTGGATCAACCGTTGACGAGTAATCCTAATGTGGGTGGATTTGGTCAGGGAGACGCAGAAATAGTACTTCAAGACCCCTTACGTGTCCAAGGCCTTTTGTTCTTCTTGGCATCTGTTATTTTGGCGCAAATCTTTTTGGTTCTTAAAAAGAAACAGTTCGAGAAGGTTCAATTGTCAGAAATGAATTTCTAGACTCGCGGATTTATCGACATTGAGTTCATAACGTAAAAAGAACAAAATTTTTTTGACGATTCTCTATGATAAAAAAATTGCATTATGAAAAGTTTTTTATACTCGTTTTCTACTAGATGTCGGGAATTCCTTGTACCGAATTCCTAGTTGAATTCCTAGTTATAGTATGTAGATTGTGAAGAAAACAGTTTGACTTTCTTTTTGTAATCCAAATTGGGGTGGTATAGTTATGTTCCTATTATCACATTTCCATGTCATAAAATTCATCAATATCAATAATGTTTTCTATTCGAATCAAATTAAATTCGACTAGATACTAGACTAGACATAAGTAAGTGGGGAATAGAACGGATAAATGCGTGAAACAAAAAATTCTAGGGACGATTATTCGTCTTCCTAGTCTTCGACACAAGAAAGAGGTATGGCAAATTCCTTTTCTTGTGTCGAAAGAAAAAAGCTTCTTGATCCTGTTTGTCAAAGATTCCTAGTCTAAGTTTTTAATTTTGCCAGAAAAAGCAGAACCTTTTTCCGATATAGTACATATAATATATATATATTGGTGGGCAAACAAAAGATAGGGGGTTTGTTGAGTAAATAGAACTTCTTCAATAAACTTAAAAAAATTTCTATTTTTGATGAGATAGTAAAAAAATACTAAGGTTTAGAGTATTATAGAAAATTTTTGAGGATATTTCAAAATATACGGAAATTTAGAAAAATATATAAATAATATGTCATCCAGGAAATCGAGCGATTTCTTCTAACTTTTAAAAAGTATCGATAGATACTATCGAGCAACAGGCGAACGGATCAATGAACTTCATTTTTCAAAAACATCATCATAAAAACGGAATGTTTTTTTTTAAACACCAGAAAACATTTTACTATTTATATTATAAAAAAGATTATAATTTTTAAGAACTCAACGGGATTCCCTTCTTTTTTTGTATGATTTGAGGGGGGAGGTTCCGTTGAGTTCTTATACTTTCATCGCTACAATTTCCAACTCAATTCATCTGATTACTACAGAGAT